CGTTTTTGATATAAGGAAAAAGAAAGTAAGTAAGGTAGACAAAAAATCTTTCTTTTTCTTTGAATCCACCCAATCAAAAATTCTCAAAGGAGAATAGAAGAAATCATACTTTCATACAATATCTTAATTGAATTCTATGCAATGATCAATAAATTAAGTTGAATTCTATATCTATATGTATCAAAATCTTAGCACCAATCTATTCTATAGATATATAGCTATTTGGGCTGGAGTTGACAAACAACCAATACCAATATTATTGTTTCTTAGTGTCGATTAGAAATTGAAATGGGGCGTAGCCAAGTGGTAAGGCAACGGGTTTTGGTCCCGCTATTCGGAGGTTCGAATCCTTTCGTCCCAGTGTAGATTCATTTTTATGCCCCATTATTTCTATAGAAAATAGAAAGAAGTAGGGGGTGTATAGGAGTTAATCCATATTAATTAAATAAAAATAAATAATCAAGTTCCGTATTATATAGAAATATGCTATGGAGCCAATGTTTTTTCGTTGAATCTCGTTTGATTTTTTATTTAGGCATTTCGTGTTTGACTCTAATTAAAAATTGGAAATTGATGTAACGATTGAGGCGGGGTGATTTATCCTATCTCTTTTATTCACTTTATGACAAGAGTTTATTGTTGGAATATTACTCAATTCCATTTCAAATTTCTATTTGAAATTAAAGTCAGTGATGAATCAATTCAAAAAGAAGGACCAATCTTTATCGGAAGAGCGAAGGTGGTCCTTATTGTCTTGTCCAGTTTTCTTCAAATTGAATCCAATTTAATAATGATGTCTAAATAGGAAACTTTTTCAATTAGAAAGATTTTTTTAATAAATCCAATATTTTATTTATTTTCTGTACGTGTAATTTTTGAATTTGAAAAAGTAAGAAATCCTTGAATCTATCCTTATATGAGCCACTTGAAGATGCAGATTTTAAAAGCGATTCCTTTCTCTATTTTTTTTCCTTCTATATTTCTATATATTATTTATATATTTCTATATATTTCAGACTCATATTTTTTTCAGAAAAATCGTTCCGCATATCATATATTCATATATAGAATATAGAAGAAAAATCTAGATTGCGATGTTTTATATCTATGGGCATCTGAACCGATGACTATTCATGATTCCATAATTGAATCAATTCCATACCGGCTCCAAATTAGAGGAATGTTTGTTATGGTAAAACTTCGTTTGAAACGATGTGGTAGAAAGCAACGTGCGACTTGAAGGACACGATCCGTTGTGGCTTTTTACATCCACCTTTTTCGATTTGTCTAGGAATGGGGATGCTCTTGGCTCGACATTGTTTGTTCTGTTACACTTGAACCCTTCGGTTTTTTGTTGGGTTGTAAATAGTCCACAATGGAGCTCGACTAGAAAGTATTAATTCATTTCTCGGGGGCAAGGATCTAGGGTTAATACCAATCAATTGGAACAACTTCGTAAATATATGGAACATATATCGAAATCGAAAGGATCCAATTCAAAAGCAAAACTTGTTGAAATTGATCAAAAATTTTCGATTCAAAGTGTATCACGCGCGAATCAAATGTCCATGGGGTTCTTTGATAGAAAGAAATCAAAAAGGGGTATGTTGCTGCCATTTTGAAAGGATTAAGAGGCGCCGAAGTAATGTCTAAACCCAATGATTAAAAATGAGGATAAAGGATCTAAGAACAAGGAAACACCCTTTTAATTTAATAATTAATTTTAAAATTAAATTGTTTTGATATTCTCAATAATTGGATCAGACTAAAGAATCCAAATAGAATTTGAAATAGTTTAAATCAGACAAACAAAAGGGAGTAAAGACTACTCAATACATGAAATTGACTAAAGATTTTTCCTTTGCGTTATTTGAGAGTTATTCAACTTGAGTTATGAGTACGAATGGTTTCTTTTTCATTTTCAGGAAGAAAAAAAGACTGAAATCATAGTCTAATTTTTTTTATAGGCCGTTTGTCATTTAATTTATTAGAATTGCATATATAGACAAAACTTCGAATCAAATCATTTTTTCTCGAGCCGTACGAGGAGAAAACTTCCTATACGGTTCTGGGGGGGGGGTATTGTTCATCTACATCTATCCCAATGAGCCGTCTATCGAATTGTTGCAATTGATGTTCGATCCCGAAGAGAGGGAAAAGATCTTCGAAGAGTGGGCTTTTATGATCCAATGAAGAATCAAACTTATTTAAATGTTCCTCTTATTCTATATTTCCTTGAAAAAGGTGCTCAACCCACAGGAACCGTTCAGAATCTTTTAAAGAAAGCGGAAGTTTTTAAGGAACTTCCGCCTAATCAAATGAAATTCAATTAAAGAAATCGGTAGCAACTTGGATATAACTTTGTCTAATTTTTCTCTATTTTCCGCTATATTCGTATTTATTTATCATTGTTTCCATCGAATCCGATGGTCTAGAACGACAAAAACTTAGTTTTTAGTTTATTGATTTTATAAATAAAAAATTCGGACATTTCCTTTGCCTTTATTGAACTGTGCGGTTTTCTTTTCGTTGGAACTTGACTAACAGATAAGGAATCTGCTTTGCTTATTCCACTTAGATTGATGAAATACATTATGGACTAAAAAAAATCCGATATTTTTTGCATTTTTCCTTTTTTATTCTTCCATTTATACTTTTTCTATCTATCTAGATATGTAGATTAGATATGTAGTGTTAATTCAAGACAATTTTGAATATTATTGTATTGCATTGTTAAATTCAAATTCTTTGAATTTAACAATGCAATTTCTTTTTTGCACTGTATTCTTTTCTCAACATTTATATTGACAACAGTGTATTGAAGAAATATAATTCATCGTGATAAGCGAACCGAATCTATTTATTTCTTTTCTGTTCCAGAGTTTTTTACTTTATCTTATTCAAATGATGCTTTCTTTGATACAAGAGCTTTTTTCAATCTTCAATCAAAAAAGCTAGATAACATAAGAGATGCTCTATCGATTTTGACAATTCTGTATCTTTCTTTCTTTTATCTGATAATTTTTTGTATTTTCATCTAATCAATTCATTTTTATGTTTTGAATTCATTACGAATCCATTAGAAAATATTTATATATTTTTGATTTGTTAACTCAATGGTTTGATTAGCTCGTATAATCTCTTTTCTCTTTGTTTAAATTCAATTAAATTTATTTTGATTGTATCTATACACCCCCCCTTGACTCTTGAAGTTTTGTTTAATCTATAATTCGGGTTGCTAACTCAACGGTAGAGTACTCGGCTTTTAAGTGCGGCTAGAATCTTTTACACATTTGGATGAAGTGACGAATTCGTCCATACCACTGGTAAACTTTGGAAGACCGCGACTGATCCTGAAAGGGAATAGATGGAAAAAACAGCATGTCGCATCAATGGAGAGTTCTGAGGATATTTCATTCTTATCGGATTGGTACAAAACCTTGTTCGAATTCTTGGAACGGAACAAAAGAAAGTTGGGTCGAATGAATAAATGGATAGGGGCCCCACGACTTCAATTAATTATCAGAAAGAAAAAGCAACCGGCTTCTGTTCTTAATTTGAATAATTTCCCGATCTAATTAGACGTTAAAAAAAAATTAGTGCCTGGTACGGGAAGCACTTCTCCCTCCACGAGTGGATTCTATTTTTTTTTAATGAATCCTAACTATTGACATTCTCTATTATGGAATGAAGATGTATGTGTAAAAGAAGCAGTATATTGATAAAGAAAGTTTTTTCCAAAATCAAAAGAGCGATTAGGTTTAAAAAATAAAAGATTTCTAACCATCTTGTTATCCTATAACATAGACGAATTAAATGAATGGAAAAGAGAGAGGGTAGAGAATCTGTTGATAAGTTTACCTGTCCCCGAGGTATCTATTCTTATTACAATACCTTGTTTTTACTGTATCGCACTATGTATCATTTGATAATCCCCAAAAAATTCTACCTTTGATTCAAATCGAATTTCAAATGGAGCAAATCCAAAGATATTTACAGCTAGAGAGATCTCAACAACACGACTTCCTATATCCACTTATCTTTCAGGAGTATATTTATGTATTTGCCCATAATCGTGCTTTGAGTAGATCGATTTTGTCGGAAAATCTGGGTTATGACAATAAATCAAGTTTACTGATTGTGAAACGATTAATTACTCGAATGTATAAACAGAATGATTTGATTATTTCTCCTAATGATTCTAACCAAAATCCATTTTGGGCGCGCAACAAGAATTTTTATTCTCAAATCATATCAGAGGGGTTTGCTTTTATTGTTGAAATTCCATTTTCTCTACAATTACTATCTTGTCTAGAGGGGAAAAAGAACAAGATAGGAAAATCTCAGAATTTACGATCAATTCATTCAATATTTCCCTTTTTAGAGGATAATTTTTCACATTTAAATTTTGTGTTAGATATACTAATACCTCACTCTGTCCATGTGGAAATCTTGGTTCAAACTCTTCGCTGTTGGGTAAAAGATGCTTCTTCTTTACATTTATTACGAGTCTTTCTCGACGAATATTGTAATCAGAATAGTCTTATTATTCCAACGAAAGCCGGCTCCTCTTTTTCAAAAAGAAATCAAAGACTATTCTTATTCTTATATAATTCTCATGTATGTGAATATGAATCCGTTTTCGTCTTTCTACGTAACCAATCTTTTCATTTACGATCAACATCTTCTGGAGTTCTTCTTGAACGAATCTATTTCTATGTAAAAGTAGAACGTCTTGTGAACGTCTTTGTTAAGATTAAGGATGTTGGGGAGAACATGTGGTTGGTCAAGGAACCTTTCATGCATTATATTAGGTATCAAAGAAGATTCATTCTGGCTTCAAAGGGGACATCTCTTTTCATGAATAAATGGAAATTTTATCTTGTCACTTTTTGGCAATGGCATTTTTCGCTGTGGTTTCATCCAAGAAGGATTTATATAAACCAATTATACAATTATTCCCTTGATTTTTTGGGCTATCTTTCAAGCGTACGAATGAA